ACAGCATCTATAGGATAACTTCCATCTTGAAAGTTATTTTGGGTTTTTATACAATATCCTCGATTCCTTTCAATTTGTAATCCAATACACAAATCAATTGGTTCTGTCAAGGTCACTATATGCTGTGTATTATCAACGATTTCTACAGAAGGTGGTAAGATGATATCTTGAGCAGTTACAGAGCCAGGACCCCTGACACATATAGACGCGTTGCGAATTCCATACAGATTACTTCTCAATACAACTTCTTTCAAATTCATTAAAATTTCATGTACTGCTTCTTGAATCCCTATTAGGGTAGAATATTCGTGTGGTATTTTCTCAGATTTTGCACGTGTGATACATGTTCCTTCTATTTCGCCAAGCAAAGCTCTTCGCATTGCAATACCTATTGTATCGGCTTGACCCTTCCGAAGCGGAGACAGAATAAAACGTCCATAATAAAGACGCTTACTATCCGCTCTTGATTCAACACACTTCCACTGTAGTGTCCGAGTAGATACTGTGACTTTCTCTCGAACCATAGTAATATTATTTGATTTGATCATTGAATCATTTATTTCTCTTGAAATCTCTTCAGTGTTTAGTTCTACACACGCCTTTTTTTCGGGGGTCTACAGCCATTATGTGGCATCGGGGTTACATCTCGTACGAAACTTAATAGTATACCGCTTCTACGAATAGCTCGTAATGCTGCATCTCTTCCAAGACCGGGACCTTTTATCATAACTTCTGCTCGTTGCATACCTTGATCCACTGCTGTACGCATAGCATTTCCTGCTGCGGTTTGAGCAGCAAATGGTGTTCCTCTTCTTGTACCCCTGAATCCACAAGTACCAGCCGAGGACCAAGAAACCACCCGACCCCTTACATCTGTAACAGTCACAATGGTATTGTTGAAACTTGCTTGAACATGAATAACGCCCTTTGGAATTCTGCGTCCACTCTTACGTGAGCTAAGACGTCCGGTTTTGCGTGAACCAATTTTTAGTATAGGTTTTGCCATATTTTATCATCTCATAAATATGAGTCAGAGGTATATGGATATATCCATTTCATGTCAAAACGAATCCTTTATTTGTCCTTAGGGTTCTTTAGAGAGTTATTTTCGAAAGATTAGCCTTGTCTTTGCTTATGTCTCGGGTTGGAACAAATTACTATAATTCGTCCTCGCCTGCGGATCAGTCGACAGTTTTCACAAATTTTACGAACAGAGGCTCTTATTTTCATATTTTTCATTCCTTACCTTAATTATGACTTGATTCATTGATTCTTGGAAGAAACTAAGTTTCTTGAAATTTGCAATCTGGAATTGTATCCTCCCGAAAATAATGTTGAAGGGTCAAATAAAAAACCATCTAATCGATCGAATCCTTCGAATCCTTATTGCGAATTCTATAAATTATACGGCCTCTAGTTGAATCATAGCGACTTACTTCAATTTTGACTCTATCTCCTGGTAGGATCCGTATAAAACTACGCCGGATCCTTCCTGAAACATAACCTAGAATTAGGTCGTCATTATCTAAACGAACCCGGAACATACCATTGGGAAGTGATTCAGTAATTAAACCTTCATGAACCCACTTTTGTTCTTTCATTTGAGGTAAAACCTCCTTGGTGTATCAACTAATGAAGGAGGAGTGATATTAGACAACCCGTCCTTTCGCTTTTTTTTTTCACAAATAGGAAGTTTCCGATCTAATTCGGATATTAGAAGGATTACCATATATAACACAAAATTTCTCCGCCGATTCTTTCTAGTCGAGCCTCTCGGTCTGTCATTATACCTTGAGAAGTAGAAAGGATTACAATTCCCATCCCACCTAAAATTCTAGGAATGCGTTGGTAGTTAGAATAGATTCGTAGACCAGGTCGGCTGATCCTTTTTAAATTTAAAACAGTTCTATATCGTCCTTTACTATTTCTTCTATGTTGCAGGGTTAAAACCAAAAAATATTTTTTGTTTTCCCGATGTTTCCTCACATTTTGGATAAAACCTTCTCGTAAAAGTATTTTAACAATGTTTTCAGTGATGTTAGTAGATGCTATTCGAACTGTTCCTTTTCTATTCATGTCAGCATTTCGTATAGAAGTTATTATATCAGCAATAGTGTCTCTACCCATGATGATAGTGGTTTCTCAAAATTTGGATATAATAAACATGCTTTTAAAAAATTATTCAAGGTATATACGTGAGACATAATCTACTAATAATTAATCGATTTCATTCAAGTAAATTTGACTATAACTATATCCCGATTTCGTTTTATAATACCTCAGGGGCTAATGAAACTATTTTAGTAAAATTTAACTGTCTCAATTCTCGTGCAATCGCACCAAAAATTCTCGTTCCTTTAGGATTTCCTTCTTGATCAATGACAACTGCAGCATTGTCATCATATCGTATTATCATACCGTTATCACGTTTGAGTTCTTTACAAGTACGTACAATTACAGCTCTTATCACTTCGGATCTTTCCAAAGGCATATTTGGTACTGCTTCTTTGATCACAGCAACAATAATGTCACCAATATGAGCATATCGGCGATTACTAGCTCCTATGATTCGAATACACATCAATTTTCGCGCCCCGCTGTTGTCCGCTACATTCAAAAGGGTCTGGGGTTGGATCATATCATTTTTTAATCTATTTTTAAAATGCAAAAGGGGCGCAGCGCAGAAAAAAAAAAATATTCTTTGTCCAAAAAAGAAACCCGCAATTGTTTTTTGTTAGTCCAAAGGAAAGACTTCTTGCCTTTCATTTTACATTTCTATTCCGAAAGAATAAATTGAGTTTGTATAGGCATTTTGGATGCTGCTATTTGAATAGCTTTTCTGGCTACATTTTCTGCTACCCCCCCTATTTCATAAAGTATTCTACCCGGTTTAACGACAGCTACCCAATATTCGGGGGATCCTTTACCCGACCCCATACGTGTTTCTGCAGGTCTTACTGTAACTGGTTTATCTGGAAATATACGTACCCATATTTTTCCACCACGACGTACATTTCGTGTCATTGCTCGTCTCCCCGCTTCTATTTGTCTAGATGTGATCCAAGTAGGTTCAAGTGCCTGAAGAGCGTATCTACCGAAACAAAGACTATTACCTCGATAAGAAATTCCCTTCATTCTTCCTCGATGTTGTTTACGAAATCTGGTTCTTTTGGGGTTATAGTTGATGGGTGTTCCGCAATTCCATCTCTACTCCAGAACTGGACATGAGAGTTTCTTCTCATCCAGCTCCTCGCGAATCAAAAGAAAAGATTGCTAAATAGTTAAGCAAGATATCCATCTATGTAAGTAATGAATAATACCCTGAATCCATGGATTTTTTCCAATTTTATCTAGTTTGTTTTAAATTCTTCTATACTTTTTTTGATATATAACTAAATATATATATTTCTAGTTATAGATAATTCGAGTTTTTATGTATCATCTTTATTTTACTTTCTTTTTATCGTATCAGATCGCTTAAAATTGAACAATCCAATAAAATGAAATTTTCGCGGGCGAATATTTACTCTTTCAATATCTAGTTCAGTTGTTGGGTTAGCCTATGACTTTTCCTAATTAATGAAAAGGTTCCTGGTTCGTTCCGCCATCCCACCCAATGAATCATTAGGATTCATGTTCAAGAGAATCTTCTGCATTCATGGGTTCCGTCGTTCCCATCGCTTCTCTATTAATGGTTAGGTCCGAATTTGACAATGGAGCTCTTCGTGTACTTTATTCTTGAGTCAATCCTCTTAATCTTTCTTGGCTCGAAGCTCTTTTTGTTGTTCTATCAACAAATTAGGGATGAATCTCAATATTGATGCTTTATTAGATACATTGTTTTTCTGAGATTATTTAGAGACCTTACATATTAGATTGGAATCATATATCATTGCTATTTTATCTCTCTTTCTCTCACCATTCCACTTATCCACATCCTTGGAAATTGTGCTTTACAACTCAAACTCAATAATCTGATTTGTTTTTCTGTTTATGCAAAAAAAGATTTCAGTTGCTACAATGATATGACCAATAGATCCTATCTTAACTGTTTCTTTATGATCCAGATAATGCGAAGCGATGAGTTGGTTATTAGTTCTATAGTTCTTAGTTGATACTATGGATTAGTCTTTTTTTTTTTTTAACCTTAAAAAAATCAACGAGTCACACACTAAGCATAGCAATTATATCAAATGGTTAATCTAATTTTTATTCAACCCTATAGAATATAGAATTGCCGAAGTTTTACTTTTTGGTTGGTTTGATTAGACAAAGAATAAAATAGTTTTTTCTTCAACCATTTCCAGTAGATAGAATAGAAACGAAACTGAGGGTTTATTATGCTTCGTCTACAAATATCCAAATTTTGATCCCTAATACCCCATAGATAGTTCGAACTGGATAGGAACAATAATCAATTTTTGCTCGAATCGTTTGTAGGGGAACCCTACCTTCTCGGATCCATTCAACACGTGCAATTTCTTTTCCGTCAATACGACCTGCAATTTGTATTTGAATTCCTTTTGTATCCGCCTGTTCAGTCAATTCAATAGCTTTTTTCATCGCCTTACGAAATGAAACTCTATTTTTTAATTGTCCAGCTATAAATTCTGCAAGAATGTTAGGGTTTCCATAAGGTTTTGCAATTCTTGTAATAGCAATGTTGAGTTTACGGTTTACACAATTTAAATCTTTTTGTACATTCATCTGTAATTCTTCGAGTCTTCGCGATTTACCTTCTATTAATAACTTCGGGAATCCCATATAGATTATGATTTGAATCAGATCGATTCTTTTTTGAATCTCTATATGTGCAATTCCCTCGACACCAGAAGCTATTCTCATATTTTTTTGTACATAATTTTTGATCAAATCCCGTATTTTTTTATCTTCTTGTAGACCTTCAGAATAGTTTTTTGCTTGTGTAAACCAAAGGGAATGATGACTTTGGATTGTACCAAGTCTGAAACCAAGTGGATTTATTTTTTGTCCCATGCTCC